AATACAGACATTTGTGGGTTCAATGCGAAAATTGTTATGGATTAAATTATAAAAAATTTTTTAGGTTAAAACTTAATATTTGTGAACAATGTGGATATCATTTGAAAATGAGTAGTTCAGAAAGAATCGAACTTTTGATTGATCCAGACACTTGGGATGCTATGGATGAGGACATGGTTTCCGTGGACCCGATTGAATTTCATTCGGAGGAGGAACCTTATAAAGATCGTATTGATTCTTATCAAAAAAAGACAGGGTTAACCGAGGCGGTTCAAACAGGCATAGGTCAACTAAAGGGTATTCCCATAGCAATTGGGATTATGGATTTTCAGTTTATGGGGGGCAGTATGGGATCCGTAGTAGGCGAGAAAATCACCCGTTTGATTGAATATGCTACTAATAGATCTTTACCTCTTATTATAGTGTGTGCTTCCGGAGGAGCGCGCATGCAAGAAGGAAGTTTGAGCTTGATGCAAATGGCTAAAATATCTTCAGCTTCATATAATTATCAATCAAATAAAAAGTTATTCTACGTATCAATCCTTACATCTCCTACAACCGGTGGAGTGACTGCCAGTTTTGGTATGTTAGGAGATATCATTATTGCCGAACCTAACGCCTACATTGCATTTGCGGGTAAAAGAGTAATTGAACAAACATTGAATAAGACAGTACCCGATGGTTCACAAGAAGCTGAGTATTTATTCCATAAGGGCTTATTCGACCCAATCGTACCACGTAATCCTTTAAAAGGTATTCTGAGTGAGTTATTTCAGCTTCACGGTTTCTTTCCCTTGAATCAAAATTCAATCAAGTAGATCGTTTAATTCAGTTCTTTTTTTCTTTGAGGTGAACAAAACAAGTATTTAGTTTCTATTTATAGTAATAAGTAATCAAAAAAAAATAGATAATATAAAGGTGAATAGGTACACTTATTTAGTTCTTCATTTCTTGTACCTATACCTATTATTATATACTGATAATAGATATACTTATCATAAGATATCTTTATAACAGGTACAAATATTAAATCGAGGTATCCATTCTATGACAACTTTCAACTTACCCTCTTTTTTTGTGCCTTTAGTGGGTCTATTATTTCCGGCAATTGCAATGGCTTCTCTATCTTTTTATGTTCAAAAAAACAAGATTGTCTAGATTTGATGGGACCCAATCTCATCCATTTTTTTCAAGACTCGGATTTGGATCATAATACAGATATCTATTTATTTATGGGTCGGCAGATGTATGAAATGTAAAGTAAAAATATCTATATGTATGTAGATATCCATAGTGGGATCCTATAAAGGGATCTTTTTTTATATCTAACCGATTCGATGAATTACTCCGAATGGTTCACATCATAATAATAGTGCTAGTTGATGAGAGTTACTTCGGGAACAAAACAAAAAAATAAAGTCAAATTCATTTTGGTTATTCTCTCAATTCCAATAAAATGAAACAACTGGATCTAGTATGAACTGGCGATCAGAACGTATATGGATAGAACTTATAACGGGGTCTCGAAAAACAAGTAATTTCTGTTGGGCTTGTCTCCTTTTTTTAGGTTCGCTGGGATTCTTATTGGTTGGAACTTCTAGTTACCTTGGTAGGAATTTGATATCCTTATTTCCTTCTCAGCAAATCCTTTTTTTTCCACAAGGGATCGTGATGTCTTTCTACGGGATCGCGGGTCTGTTCATTAGCTCCTATTTGTGGTGCACAATTTCGTGGAATGTAGGTAGTGGTTATGATAGATTCGATAGAAAAAAAGGAATAGTGTCTATTTTTCGTTGGGGATTCCCTGGAAGAAATCGTCGCATATTCCTTCGATTCCTTATGAAAGATATCCAGTCGATTAGAATAGAGGTTAAGGAAGGTATTTATCCTCGGCGTGTACTTTATATGGAAATCAGAGGCCAGGGTGCCGTTCCCTTGACTCGTACTGATGAGAATTTGACTCCGCGAGAAATTGAACAAAAGGCTGCGGAATTGGCCTATTTTTTGCGCGTACCAATTGAAGTATTTTGAAATGAATTGAAGAATGAATGCTTTCGCAGCATTGAGTAAGGACCTCATGAATTATATTTGTTGTTATATAACAACTTAAGTTTTTTCAGGGCGCTCGTTCGAGCAAAAGCGGACGCGTATGGAACAACCAGAAAACAGAAAACAAAGTGGTTTTTGTCCACCAAAACCAGTTTTTCATACTAGTAACAAGTATACTAACTAAGTATGGATTCATCTATCTGAACAGTTCAGACTATAGAATTCATCTTTTTTTTGTCCAATAATTTTTGAATTGATATGTTAGATATAGATGGATCATATCTTGTAATTTCATTTTTTTTTTTCAATTGATGTTTTGTTTATTTTTATCCTTTCTTTTCCTTTTTGATGATCAAAAGATTGGATCGTTTATAACTAGAATCAATCATTCTATTTATCTCTTTTTTTTTTGCTACTCGTTTTTGATTTCATCTTATCAATACAATATTTTCCGAAATTTCCCTCAACTATTCCCCGGCTACGGCTAGCCAGCGAAGTTTTTTGAAATAATAGATCTAAGGGGGTTCTTTTGCCCCTAAATCCAAAAAGATTCATTTGCTCGTTCGGGCATTCATCGAAAGGGTGCAATTGCTTCGAATGAAGAAATAATAAAACAAAATATTGTTTCCAGATCCAAGGACTAACCAATTAATTAAAAAGGGGGAAATAGGTCTATGGATTCAATACCTTGTTATAGAACTCATGTTTCATGGAAATATCAGATTGGATAGAATCGAGGAATGAAGTGGTTTCATTAACAATTCAAAGATTAAAATAAAAATGCCAAAAAAGAAAGCATTCAACCCCCTTCTATATCTTACATCTATAGTCTTTTTGCCCTGGTGGATTTCTCTCTCATTTAATAAAAGTATGGAATCTTTGGTTACTAATTGGTGGAATGCTGGGCAATCCGAAATTGTTTTGAATGAGATTCAAGAAAAGAACGTTCTAGAAAAATTCATAGAATTAGAAGAACTCTTCCTTTTGGACGAAATGATAAAGGAGTACCCGGATACACATATACAAAAGTTTCGTATAGGAATACACAAAGAAACGATACAATTGGTCAAGATGTACAATGAGGGTCATATCCATACCATTTTACACTTTTCGACAAATCTAATAAGTTTCGCTATTCTAAGTGGTTATTCTATTCTAGGTAATGAAGAACTTGTTCTTATTAATTCTTGGGTTCGGGAATTTATCTATAACTTAAGCGACACAATAAAAGCTTTTTCTATTCTTTTATTAACTGATTTATGTATCGGATTCCACTCGCCTCACGGTTGGGAACTAATTATTAGTTCTATATACAAGGATTTTGGATTTTCTCATAATAATCAGATTATATCTGGTCTTGTTTCCACCTTTCCAGTCATTCTAGATACAATTTTAAAATATTGGATCTTCCGTTATTTAAATCGTATATCTCCGTCACTTGTAGTGATTTATCATTCAATGAATGACTAAAGAATGATCCACTGATATGAATCTAATCATAATGTTTTTTACTTCGTACATAAACAAACCTTTTTAATCTTACTCATTCTTTATGTTTCTATCCATCTAGGAAATTCCTCCTGGATTCCAGTAAAATAGCAGAATCGTGGATAGGGAACTCTACTAGCAACCTACCCAATTTATTGTAGAAATTTTCGGGATCAATGATTGGACCATGCAAAATAGAAATATCTTTTCTTGGATAAAGGAACAGATGACTCGATCCATTTCCGTATCGATCATTATATTTATATATGTAATAACTTGGACATCTATTTCACATGCATATCCCATTTTTGCACAACAGAGTTATGAAAATCCACGAGAAGCGACTGGGCGTATTGTATGCGCCAATTGTCATTTAGCTAATAAGCCCGTGGATATTGAGGTTCCACAAGCCGTACTTCCTGATACTGTATTTGAAGCAGTTGTTAGAATTCCTTATGATATTCAACTGAAACAAGTTCTTTCTAATGGGAAAAGGGGGTCTTTGAATGTAGGGGCCGTTCTTATTTTACCTGAGGGATTCGAATTAGCCCCCCCCGATCGTATTTCTCCGGAAATGAAAGAAAAGATGGGCAATCTTTCTTTTCAGAGTTATCGTCCTACTAAAAAAAATATTCTTGTGATAGGTCCTGTTCCTGGTCAGAAATATAGTGAAATCACTTTTCCTATTTTATCTCCGGACCCCATTACTAAGAAAGACGTTTACTTCTTAAAATATCCGATATACGTGGGCGGGAATAGGGGAAGGGGTCAGATTTATCCCGATGGGAGCAAGAGTAACAATACAGTCTATAATGCTACAGCATCGGGTATAGTAAGCAAAATAATACGTAAAGAAAAAGGGGGGTATGAAATAACCATAGCGGATGCATTGGATGGACACTCAGTCGTTGATATTATACCTCCGGGACCAGAACTTCTTGTTTCAGAGGGTGAATCCATCAAGCTTGATCAACCATTAACGAGTAATCCCAATGTGGGTGGATTTGGTCAGGGAGATGCAGAAATAGTACTTCAAGATCCATCGCGTGTCCAAGGCCTTTTTTTCTTCTTGGCATCTGTTATTCTGGCACAAATCTTTTTGGTTCTTAAAAAGAAACAGTTTGAGAAGGTTCAATTGTCCGAAATGAATTTTTAGAGCCATGTATTTCGAAACATTAAGTTGAAAAAAAAAGACTAAAGTTCTTGTTGATCGATGCAATTCTGTATGGTCAAAAATAATAATAAATAATGAAGGGCCTTTTGCTTGTTTTGTTTATACTGTTTTTCTTCAAGCTATTTGGAATTACTTGTATTCCATCGCTAATAATATACTAGTATACTGGCGTGTAGGTTGCGAAGAATACTTTTTTATTTGATTTGACCCCGAGCCCCTATTTATTTTTTTTTTCAATCCAAACCAAATTTGTGTGGTGTGACTATGTTGACTGAAAAAACTTTGAATA